GCTTCGATGGCGACTAGATCAACGCGTTATTGCTTCAAGAGAAGCTCCCATCGAAGTTCACTATGAATCTTGTGGTACCTATCATGAGATTTATGGACACTATCTGATAATAAGACGTGTAAAAAAAGAAATTCTTTGGATATACATCCGAACCACTATTGGTCATATTTTTCTTTATCGAGAAATGGAAGAAGCTATACAAGGTTTTTGTCGGGCCTGCTTATCTGATACCTATACCTTATGGTAGCTAAGTTCAAAAATTCTATGACACCGGGGTGACTTTGGGTCTCTCCGGTTCAACTAGGACTCGAGTCCCTGACCTGACTTTCTGCGCAATTGAAGATCGAGAAAAGGAAGTTTTCCAATCATTGACTCAAATCCATTGTCGAATCCAACTCATTTAAATAGGGAGGTACGTATGGCAGAACGGGCCAATCTGGTATTTCACAATAAAGTGATAGACGGAACTGCCATTAAACGACTTATTAGCAGATTAATAGATCACTTTGGAATGGCATATACATCACATATCTTAGATCAAGTAAAAACTCTGGGTTTCCAGCAAGCAACTGCTATATCCATTTCATTAGGAATTGATGATCTTTTAACAATACCTTCTAAGGGATGGCTAGTACAAGATGTTGAACAACAAAGTTTGATTTTGGAAAAACACCATCATTTTGGGAATGTACACGCGGTAGAAAAATTACGCCAATCTATCGAGATATGGTATGCTACAAGTGAATATTTGCGACAAGAAATGAATCTTAATTTTAGGATGACTGACCCGTTTAATCCAGTCCATATAATGTCGTTTTCAGGAGCTAGAGGAAATGCATCTCAAGTACACCAATTAGTAGGTATGAGAGGATTAATGGCGGATCCCCAAGGACAAATGATTGATTTACCCATTCAAAGCAATTTACGCGAAGGACTGTCTTTAACGGAATATATCATTTCTTGCTACGGAGCTAGAAAAGGAGTTGTAGATACTGCTGTACGAACATCAGATGCTGGATATCTTACGCGCAGACTTGTTGAAGTAGTTCAACACATTGTTGTACGTAGAACAGATTGTGGCACTACCCGAGGTATTTCTTCAAGTCTTCGAAATAGGACACTGCCCGAAAGAATTTTTATCCAAACATTAATTGGTCGTGTATTATCAGACAATATATATATGGGTCCGCGGTGCATTGCCATTCGAAATCAAGATATTGGGATTGGGCTTGTCACCCAATTCATAACCTTTCGAACACAACCAATATATATTAGAACTCCCTTTACTTGTAGGAGTACGTCTTGGATCTGTCGATTATGTTATGGTCGGAGTCCCACTCATGGCGACTTGGTTGAATTGGGAGAAGCTGTAGGTATTATTGCGGGGCAATCCATTGGGGAACCGGGGACTCAACTAACATTAAGAACTTTTCATACCGGTGGAGTATTTACAGGGGGTACTGCAGAACATGTACGGGCCCCTTCTAATGGAAAAATCAAATTCAATGAGGATTTGCTTCAGCCTATACGTACACGTCATGGGCATCCTGCCCTTTTATGTTATATGGACTTATATGTAATTATTAAGAGTGAAGATATTATACATAAGGTAACTATCCCACAAAAAAGTTTTCTTTTAGTTCAAAATGGTCAATATGTAAAATCAGAACAAGTGATTGCTGAGATTCGCGCGGGAACAACATACACTTTCAATTTTACAGAGAGGGTTCGAAAACATATTTATTCTGACTTAGAGGGGGAAATGCACTGGAGTACCGATGTGTACCATTCGCCCGAATTTAAATATAGTAATGTACGTCTTTTACCCAAAACAAGCCACTTGTGGATATTATCAGGAGGTTCATGCAAATTTAATGCAGTTCCTTTTTCGTTCTACAAGGATCAAGATCAAATAAACATTCATTCTATTTCTACCGAAAGAAGATATATTTCTAGCCTCTCAGGAAATAATGATCAAGAGAGACACAAATTTTTGAGTTCGGATTTTTTTGATAAAAAAGAAGATATGATTTCTGATTATTCAGAATTAAATCGAATCGTAGGGACTGGGCATTATCATTTCATATATTCCACTATTCTCCGAGAGAATTCATATTTATTGGCAAAGGGACGAAGAAATAGATTTCTTATTCCAGTCCAATCGATTCAAGAACAAGAGAAAGAATTAATTCCACATTCAGGTTCAGGTATCTCGATTGAAATATCCATAAATGGTATTTTCCGTAGAAAGAGTATTCTTGCTTTTTTCGACGATCCTCAATACAGAAGAAACAGTTCGGGAATTACTAAATATGGGACGGTAGGGGCGCATTCAATCATCAAAAAAGAGGATGTAATTGAATATGGAGGAGACAAAAAGTTTAAGCAAAAATACCAAATGAAAGTGGATCAATTTTTTTTCATTCCCGAGGAAGTACATATTTTATCCGAATCCTCTTCCATAATGGTACGGAACAATAGTATCATTGGAGTAAATACACAAATCACGTTAAATACAAGAAGCCAAGTGGGCGGATTGGTCCGAGTGGAGAGAAAAAAAAAAGGGATTGAACTTCAAATCTTTTCCGGGGATATCCATTTTCCTGGAGAAAAAGATAAGATATCTCGACACAGTGGTATCTTGATACCACCAGGATCGGAAAAAACAAATTCTAAGAAATCAAAAAAATTGACAAATTGGATCTATGTCCAATGGCTCACACCTAGCAAGAAAAAGTATTTTGTTTTGGTTCGACCCGTAAGCACATATGAAATAGCGGACGGTATCAATTTAGCAACACTCTTCCCCCAGGATCCCTTTCGGGAAAAGGATAATATGCAACTTGGAGTTGTCAACTATATCCTTTATGGAAATGGCAAAGCAACTTGGAGAATTTCTGACACAAGTATTCAACTAGTTCGGACTTGTTTAGTCTTGAATTGGGACCAAGACAAGAAAAGTTCTTCCGTCGAAGAGGTCCACGCTTCCTTTGTTGAAGTAAGTACAAAAGGGCTGCTTCGAGATTTCTTAAGAATCGACTTAGTGAAATCACATATTTTGTATATCAGAAACAGAAAAAGGAATGATCCGTCAGGTTCCGGATTGATCTATGATAATGCCTCAGATCGTATCAATAAAAATCCATTTTATTCCACTTATTCCAAAGCAAGGATTCAGCAATCATTTAGCCAAAATCACGGAACTCTTCGTGTGCTGTTGAATAGAAATAAGGAATCCCAATCTTTTCTAATTTTGTCATCATCTAATTATTTTTGCATGGGTCTATTAAAGGATGTAAAATATTACAATGTGATAAAAGAATCAATTCAAAAAGATCCTCTAATTCCAATTAGTAATTTGTTGGGCCCTTTAGGAACAGCCCTTCCAATTTCGGATTTTTATTCATCATTTTACCCTTTAATAACTCATAATCAGACCTCAGTAGCGAAATATTTGCAGCTTGACAATTTAAAAGAAACTTTTCAAGTACTTCAAAAATATTATTTAATGGATGAAAATAGGAGAATTTATAATCTCAGTCCATGTAGTAAGATTGTTTTGAATCCATTCAATTTGAATTGGTATTTTCTCCATCATAATTATCATGATAATTATTGTGAGGAAATGCCCACAATAATGAGTCTTGGGCAGTTTATTTGTGAAAATGTATGTATATCTAAAAAAGGACCACACCTAAAAGCGGGTCAAGTTTTAATTGTTCGCGTTGAGTCTATAGTAATAAGAACAGCCAAGCCTTATTTAGCTACTCCAGGAGCAACTGTTCATGGGCATTGTGGAGAAATCGTTTACGAAGGAGATATATTAGTTACATTTATGTATGAAAAATCGAGATCTAGTGATATAACGCAGGGTCTTCCAAAAGTAGAACAAGTAGTAGAAGTGCGTTCGATTGATTCAATATCGATGAACCTAGAAAAGAGAGTTGAGGGTTGGAACGAACGTATAACAAAAATTCTTGGAATTCCTTGGGGATTCTTGATTGGTGCTGAACTAACTATAGTGCAAAGTCGTATCTCTTTGGTTAATAAGATACAAAAAGTTTATCGATCTCAGGGGGTGCAGATCCATGATAGGCATATAGAAATTATTGTGCGTCAAATAACATCAAAAGTCTTGGTTTCAGAAGATGGAATGTCTAATATTTTTTTACCGGGGGAACTGATTGGATTGGTACGAGCGGAACGAACGGGACGCGCTTTAGAAGAAGCGATCTGTTATCGAGCCATCTTATTGGGAATAACAAGAGCATCTCTGAATACTCAAAGTTTTATATCCGAAGCAAGTTTCCAAGAAACTGCTCGAGTTTTAGCAAAAGCCGCTCTTCGGGGCCGTATCGATTGGATGAAAGGACTGAAAGAGAACGTTGTTCTAGGGAGTATGATACCTGCCGGGACCGGATTCAAAGGATTAGTACCCTCTTCAAGGCAGCATAACAACATTCTTTTCGAAAAAAAAAAATTTCTTCGGGGGGAAATGAGAGATATTTTCTTCCACCACAGAAAATTATTTGACTCTTGCATTTCAAAGAATTGATATGGTACATCAGACCGATCTTTTCTAGGATTGAATGATTCTTAACTTAGAATAAGAAAGAGGAGGCAGATGCGTCCTTTTAACTATTTGTTTGCTATTTGATTTGTTTTGGTATGGTCATTTGATTTGTTAACTTAATAAATAATTAAAAAATTAATGTAATAAAGAAAATTACGAATAGAAAGTAATGGCTTGGCTCGTCTATAAACGACCAATCTCCGGTAGAAGAGAAGGTTCCATTGGAACAATTATTTATTTCAAGGTGCCTCGTCTCTTTTTTTTTATTAATAATAAAAAAAAGAGAGAGAGAGAGAAAGTGTGAGGAGAAATGGCAAGAAGATATTGGAACATAAATTTGGAAGAGATGCTGGAAGCAGGAGTTCATTTTGGGCATGGTATTAAGAAATGGAATCCTCGAATGGCGCCCTATATCTATGCAAAACATAAAGGTATTCATATTACAAATCTCACTAGAACTGCTCGTTTTTTATCAGAAGCTTGTGATTTAGTTTTTGATGCAGCAAGTAAGGGAAAACAATTTTTAATTGTTGGTACCAAAAATATTGCAGCGGATTCCGTAGCGCGGGCTGCAATAAGGGCTCGGTGTCATTATGTTAATAAAAAATGGTCTGGTGGTATGTTAACAAATTGGTCCACTACAGAAACGCGGCTTCATAAGTTCAGGGACTTGAGAATGGAACAAAAGACGGGGAGACTAAACCGTCTTCCGAAAAGAGATGCAGCTATGTTGAAGAGAGAATTATCTCGTTTGCAAACATATCTAGGCGGGATTCAATATATGACGGGATTGCCTGATATTGTAATCATAGTTGAGCAGCAAAAAGAATATACGGCTCTTCGGGAGTGTATCGCTTTGGGACTTCCAACAATTTGTTTAGTTGATACAAATTGTGATCCCGATCTCGCAGATATTTCGATTCCAGCAAATGATGACGCTCTAGCTTCAATTCGATTAATTCTTAACAAATTAGTATTCGCGATTTGCGAGGGTCGTTCTAGCTATATACGAAATCCGTGATTAATAATTAATAATAAGATAAAGAAATTATTAGATTTTTGAACTCCATAGATATAGATTTATGGAGTCGGTTATTATTTATTATTTCCGAATCGCACAAAAGAGATAAAAAAAAGACTGTGTGGATATTGTGTGATTAGTTTAGTTGGTATACAAAATATACAAGTTGAGTGGTCAAGTCCAAAAGGAAAGGGTTGAATCAAAATAAGTCTTTATTATTTAAAGTAAAGTTATATTTCTGTCAGAGGACAAAATGAATGTTATATCATGTTCCATCAACACACTAACGGGGTTATATGATATCTCTAGTGTAGAAGTCGGCCAGCATTTCTATTGGCAAATAAGGGGTTTCCAAGTCCATGCCCAAGTACTTATTACTTCTTGGGTTGTAATTGCTATCTTATTAGGTTCTGCCGTTATCGCTGTTCGGAATCCACAAACTATTCCAACTGACGGTCAAAATTTCTTCGAATATATTCTTGAATTCATTCGAGATGTGAGCAAAACTCAGATTGGAGAAGAGTATGGTCCATGGGTTCCTTTTATTGGAACTATGTTTCTATTTATTTTTGTTTCTAATTGGTCGGGTGCTCTTTTACCCTGGAAAATCATAGAATTACCTCATGGAGAGTTAGCCGCACCTACGAATGATATAAATACTACTGTTGCTTTAGCTTTACTCACGTCAATAGCATATTTCTATGCGGGTCTTTCAAAAAAAGGATTAAGGTATTTTAGTAAATACATTCAACCAACTCCAATTCTTTTACCCATTAACATTTTAGAAGATTTCACAAAACCCTTATCGCTTAGTTTTCGACTTTTCGGGAATATATTAGCCGATGAATTAGTAGTTCTTGTTCTTGTTTCTTTAGTACCTTTAGTAGTTCCTATACCTGTGATGTTCCTTGGATTATTTACAAGTGGGATTCAAGCTCTTATTTTTGCAACTTTAGCTGCGGCTTATATAGGCGAATCCGTGGAGGATCATCATTGACGAGTTTTTGAAATAGTCTAGTCTTTTTTTTAACTTAAACTGAGTTCGTCCAACCAAGCAATGGATGCGCAACTCAACAAGATAATTTGTTTATACTTAGGCAACATAAATATACAAATACAACAATCTAGAATAATAGCAAAAAAGATTCAGCTATTAGTAAATGATGTTAGTTCTAAAGTCTAATAATAAAAAAAGGAAAGAGATCGAAAAGATCTTTTTCCTAAAATCCGGATTTGGTCCATTTTGATTTATTTATATCATATCTCCCTCCAATGAAAACTCTCTCTTTACATTGATTGTTTTGTTTATTCAATTTCAATATTTTGAGTCCTATATTGAATAGGAATTTTTTTGATATCAATTTATGGCGTGTGAGTTTAAAAAAGCTGTTCTATAGAATGATTCCCATTTCAGTCGATTTCATTCAATTCAATGATTGACTAAAATCCAATTTTTAGAAATAAAAAATTGCATGAACTTAGCTCAACTAAATACTACTGTTTGTTATTTTTTATTTCTATGCAATGATTCGGCCTAATGAATTCGTTAATTTAGATTAGATCCATGTGAGATAATGATAAAAAAAAGGAAGAGACGAATTTACAAAAAACAAGATTCAAAAAAATGTGATTTTTTAGGAAAAGGGTTAGAATTAGGTATATGTAAGTTAATGGCTATACACTAACTCTTGCGCATCCTTTGAAGAAAAATTTTAGAATCCGATTGAATCTAAGATAGGAGTAGAGTAGTCGGTTTCCATTATGGAAGAAAGACGCGTATATGTGATAGTAGATATATACTAGTTATATATGAACTCAAAATATATCTAATCCATCGCATCGGACTGCTGTGAATTTAGATAGGGATTCCAATAGGAGTTCTTCTGTTTCGTCTTTGATTCGAAATTGAATCAATAAATAGATGAAATGAACTAAAGACAAATAATGAAAAATTCAAATAATGGGTTGGAAAACAGAAGTGAACGAACAAAGGTTGTATGTATGGATTCACAAAAATCCTGTGGATAGGAACTAAAAAAGAGATATGGAAATAGTTCTTTCTGAGAGTTCAATAATCAATATTATTACTTCAATTTTCAATTCCAAGTTTTGAGTTACTTCAGCTGGTTGAATCTTAGCGATGGAATAATTAACTCAAAACTCATTGGATGATTGTATCATTAACCATTTCTTTATTTTGGTGTGAGGAACTTATCATGAATCCATTGATTTCTGCCGCTTCCGTTATTGCTGCTGGGTTAGCTGTCGGACTTGCTTCTATTGGACCGGGGATTGGTCAAGGCACTGCTGCGGGCCAAGCTGTAGAAGGTATTGCAAGACAGCCCGAGGCGGAGGGAAAAATACGAGGTACTTTATTGCTTAGTTTGGCTTTTATGGAAGCCTTAACAATTTATGGTCTGGTTGTAGCATTGGCCCTTTTATTTGCCAATCCCTTTGTTTAGTCCTATAAATATGAGAATTCTGTATTTTTTTTTTATGGATTAAGACTTACTCTTTGCTTTTTCAAAGTATATCAAGATTTCACTCCTACAATTACTTATTCGTTGGACAATAATACATGGGAAGGATTAATTTGAGGATGAGGAATTACCGTACTGACTCGCTTTCTTCCTTCCCCCTTTATCTTAGTTCAAAGGAAAGCCTTTTTAGTTTATGTTTATTTAAGGAGTATTGCAAGAACTGAGGTTTTTCGCCATTGACATGAGACCTGGTCCCTAATTCTAATAATGATCATTATTTTTGGGAATTTTTTTTTCATTTCAATGAAAAAAAAATACATTTCTATGGAAATAGAATCTTTTTTTGATTCTGTATAGGTAAATTAAAATTAACAAAATAAATACTAAAATAAATAAAAAATCAATAATCAATATATAAATATACAGGAAAAATAAAAAAAGAGTTGAAAGTGATATAATACAAAAAGGGACAGAGTTCTGTTTTTTTAGTCCATCTAAAAGAAAATAGGAGATCATATGAAAAAAAATGTAACCGATTCTTTCGTTTCCTTAGGTCACTGGCCATCCGCCGGGAGTTTCGGATTAAATACCGATATTTTAGCAACAAATCCAATAAATCTAAGCGTAGTGCTTGGTGTATTGATCTTTTTTGGAAAGGGAGTGTGTGCGAGTTGTTTATTTCAAGAATAGGCTGGATCCACCCAGCTGTACTTTTTTTGTTAGAACTAGGAAAGAGTGCATGATCCCGCGAATTACTTCTGAATAAATTCAAAAATCATATTTAAGAACCATAGCATTTCGTGATTCATTCATTGGTATATCGACTTTGATTCTCTATTAACCAATAATTTGTGACCATTAATATGGTTAAAGCCAAACTGTTTGAAGTTCAGATGCAGCATAGTACTCTTTCTACTACTATGTTTAGTTTATAAATACATAGGTTATAAAGAGTTTTTTTTATACAATACAGAAATCAAAACGAATAGTTCGAATTTTTTTCGATATAAAACACTCATGTCGATAAAATGATTTGGGTCTTTTTTACAATGCCGAATTGATGACCTATGTATAAAGTGAGAAGAATTCTTTGGATTTGAAAGAAAAAAAAGAAACAACTTTGCTGACAATTACAATATTAAATATTAGAAATTTTCTATTAATTCTGAATTCTATATTATACAAACAAATATATATATTTGATTTGATATATTTCTATATTTGATATATTTTTGTCAGAAGAATCCTCCGAATATTTGAGTATTGGATTATGATTATTGATCAGTTTCAATATTGTGAAATATGAACAGAGATCAATATTTTGAAATAGGAATAGATAAAAGGGGGAGAGGATAGGCTCATTACGTGAAAAATAGAAAAAGTATATAATATATGGGAATTCATTCTCTCTCAATTAAGTAATTGAGCATGAGAGCCAAATGAATCGAAAGATTCATGTTTGGTTCGGGAAGGGATTATGGAATTTTGGAAATGAAAATGAATGGAAAGATAATCTACTTTCATTAAGTGATTTATTAGATAATCGAAAACAGAAGATCTTGAATACTATTCGAAATTCAGAAGAATTGCGAAGGGGGGCTGTTGAACAGCTGGAAAAAGCCCACACCCGCTTACGGAAAGTGGAAATGGAGGCAGATCAGTATCGAGTAAATGGATACTCTGAGATAGAACGAGACAAATTGAATTGGATTAATTCAACTTATAGATTTTTGGAAAAATTAGAAAGTTCCAAAAACGAAACCATTCTTTTTGAACAAGAAAGAGTGATTAATCAAGTCCGGCAACGGGTTTTCCAACAAGCTTTACAAGGAGCTCTAGGAACTCTGAATAGTTGTTTGAATAATGAATTACATTTACGTACAATTAGTGCTAATATTGCTATGTTTGGGGTGATGAAAGAACTAA